TCTATTTTTCCATAGAAATGTATTCGCTCAATAAAAGTTCTAAAAGAAGTTAATCGTAAATAAGAAGATTGTTTACGAATAAGCACTAATAAAATTTCGCACTCAAATACATAAGAATTATATAGGAACCAAAAGACTCTTTTATTTTCTTTCGGAAAAACATAAATAGATTTCTTCTGATTAGTAATGGAGAGATTATTCCAATTATGGTATTCGTGAAGAAAGAATTGCAATAAGTGTAAAAAGGGAACATCTTGAATCCCGCACTGAAGGATTTGAACCAAGATTTCCATATGGATGGGATGAGGTATTAGTATATCTAAAACATAATTTAAATGCAATAATTTGTCCTCTAAAAAAGGAAAAATTGAATGAATTGATCGTAAATTATGATATTTTGGTATTTCTTTTTTTTCTAAATAAGATACTAATCGCAAGGAAAATGGAATTTCCACAATAATTCCAAAACTTTCTGATATAATTTGAGAATAAAAATGAGAATAAAAAAAAATGTTGTGAGTGTGACCAATAAATAAATTTTGGTTAGAATAATTAACCGAAGAAATCAAAGAATTCTTTTGATAGATTCGAGTAATTAAACGTTTTACAAGTGATAAACTAGATTTATTATCATAACCAAAAACTTCTACGGGTTCATAAAAAATCAAACCATTTAAACCATGATCATGAGCAAGTGCATAAATATACTCCTGAAAGAGTAACGGATATAGGAAATATTGTTGCCAAGATCTACCTTTTTCTAAATATCCTTGTAATTCTTCCATTGACTTCAATTTCTACTTGAACCAGAAACAATAGGTATTTCTTGTATTATCAAATTATACATAGTGCAATACGGTCAGAACAGAGTATGTATCATATATGAAAAAAATATATACCCCGGAAATACAGAGTCCAATCAACAGATCTTTTTCCTCTCCCCTTCTACTATCCAATAGGTTTATCTTCGTTCTATTAAATAAATTATCAGAGGATAAAAAATCTTTTATTTTTGCAACCCGATCGCTCTTTTGACTTTGGAAATTTTTTTTGTCAGTATACTGTTTCTTCTACACATTAGTTTCCAATCCATAATAGAAAATAGTTAGGATTTTTTTTTTATTCTTAAAAAAAAGAATTAAAGGTCCATTTACAGAAGACCCCTTCCCCACATCAGGCACTAAGTTATTTTTAACGTTTAATTAGATCGGGAAATTATTCAAATTAAGAATAAAAGCTCGTTGCTTTTTTTATTTTTACCAGAATTAGAGCCATAGAGCTCTATCCATTTATTCACTAGACCAAACTCTAACTGTGAATTTCTTAAAATAAAAAAAAACAAGAAAGAATATAATAAGAAAAAATGAAAATGCAATTCCATTTTTCTTATTATTTTAATACGACATGCGGTTTTTTCCATCCATTACCTTTCAGGATCAGTCGTGGTCTTATAGACTCTACCAAAAGTCTGGACGAATTCGTTACTTCATTCAAATGTGTAAAAAACCATAATCGCACTTAAAAGCCGAGTACTCTACCATTGAGTTAGCAACCCAGATAAATACGTATATACAAGTGGAAAAAATGGAATTGAACTATACAACTACGTAAAAACATTGAATTTTTCATTCAAAAGAAATATAAAGGAAAGATTAGATGATCAATTAAACAAAATAGCAAAGTGGATTGGATTAAATTAAAGACAGATAAAAAAATGTAAAAATTTACATTTAAAGACCGCCCCCCTTTTTTATAAAATAGAAAAAATTTTTGATTTTCGTTACAAAAATATATCTTATATAACAAATAGTAAATTTGGCAAACCCATAATTTGAGTGAAGTAAAGGAAAAACCCATAAATAAATAAGGATCGAAATAAACAGATCTATTTATCTACGATCGAATTATATTTGTTCGCATCAATATGAATAAATTGTTGCGAAAAAATGAGATCAATTACATAAAATTACATAAATAAAATAAGGATTTGTGTTGGATTGGCACAACAATAAATATGGTAAATATAAAACATAATATAGAACAAGAAAAGAGCAATTGTGAGTAAATAATTACCACACAAATTTATACTAGTTACCTTTCTTTTTTATAATTTTTTTATTTATTTTATGTTATGAATTCTTTTAAAATATCATGAACAGTTCCTGTAGGTTGAGCACCTTTTTCAAGGAAATAACGAATAGCAGGAACGTTTAAATAAGTTTGATTTTTCATTGGATCATAAAAACCCACCTTTCGAAGATCTCTTCCTTCTCGTCGGGATCGAACATCAATTGCAACGATTTGATAGATCGCTCATTGGGATAGATATAGATAAATAACCCCCCTTAGAAACGTATAAGAGGTTTTCTCCTCATACGGCTCGAGAAAAAATGATTCTAATATTTCTGTATATAATGTAAAATATATAAAAAAATTTATGACTTAGACTATGATTTAAGTTTTTCTGTTCTTACTTACATAAAAAAAGAAAAAAATCTAGAAATATCATTCGTACTCATAACTCAAGTTGGGTAATTCTGAAAAAGTCCGAAGGTAAATCCTTAGGCATTTCTTGAGTCGTCTCTAACCTCTTTTGTTTGTTTCTTCTCGAATCTTTTTTAGTCTCCATCATTATACTAAAAATAAAATATTGAGACAATTGAAAATAGTATTTCCTTGTTCCGGAATTCTTTCTCTTTACTTTTTTAAATCATTAGGTTTAGACATTACTTCGGTGATCCTTATCCCCTTTTTCAAAACGGCAGCAACATACCTTTTGTTTTTTGTTATTTCTTTCTATGGAAGATAATATGAACAATTTTTTCCCTTGTAATGTAATATAAAAAATGTTATTTATTTTATTTCAAACTTGTTGGGATTTGAATCCTACAATTAAAATTAAATTTCTATATTGAGAATATACTTAACAAAGTAGTCTAATTTATTAATTGTTACTAACCCTAGATTCGCCCCCTCGATAAATGAATCAATACGTTTTGCTCGAGCTCCATCATGTACTATTCCTATTTACCAACCCAATTTGTATTGGGTTCCTAATAGGAACAGAACAAACTATGTCGATTCAAGAGCATCTTCATTCCTATAGAAAATGGCGGATGTAAGAATCCACAGTGAATTATGTCCTTCAAGTCGCACGTTGCTTTCTACCACATCGTTTTAAACGAAGTTTTACCATAACACTCCTCTCATTTTAAATTTTATTTTGAAACGGTATGCAATTGATTCAATATGGAATCATGAATAGTCATTGGCTCAATGATACATAATATTTTTTATGTATGAGGGAGAGGTAAATAATTATCTGGAAAAAGTCTTATATTATAAAGGATTTAAGTTATTTCGCCCCTCTATCCTATGGGGTGAAAGAAATTTCGAAAAAAGAAAAAAAGAAAAGTAAATCCATTTCCTTAAATCTAATTAAAATCTTCAACAGATCATTCGGGATGTTATGTTAAATTATAGAAAAAATTCTTCTCGAACAAATAAACTCTAAATCTAAAAAGAACGGCCCTATGGATTTTCCAATTCCGGAATAAAATCAGTTATTAACAAAATATAAGCTATTCCAATAACTCGAAAAAGTCATAAGTTTCTCTATATATATAATATAGATTTTTCAAATTTCTTCGAGTACCCAGGTTTATAAAAAAAAAGAGTTTTTGTTGAGTATGAAATAGAAAAGGATCTCGTGTTCTCTTTCAATTCAGAATTCCATAATAAATTACATAATACGAGAATTCAGATTTCATGGAAAAAAGAGTTTTCCTAAGTAACTTACTTCAATATGACTATTAAAATAGTAGTCTCTTAATGATATACCCAAAAATTGTTTTGAATTTAGAATTCAATGAAATATCTTTATTTCTACCCGTACATTCAATCGCATTTGTGATAAATGAAAAAAGTTTTATTCAGAACAAAAGGTGACACTATATCCAAGACGAACGATAAAAGAAAAAAATTTCCAAACTTAAAGAGAAATTTGTTAAAGAGAGGAATCTTTCCTTTCTCATGTAGACGCTCTGGGACGGAAGGATTCGAACCTCCGAATAACGGGACCAAAACCCGTTGCCTTACCACTTGGCCACGCCCCATTCCGATTTCGAATTTCTCTTCGATACTAATAAAGACTAATATTGGTATTAGTCGTTCGTCAATCCCAATTCAAATATATATGAAATATATTACTACTAGGATTCAACACATGAAAATATAGAAAAAAAATGATTGATCATTCCATAAAATTCAATTAAGATATTGTATGAAACTAAAATTCCTTGTATTCGCATTTGAGAATGAAAGGAAAGATTTTTGATTTGAGAGCGTTCGAAGAACAAGAAGGTTTTTTGACCTACCTTTTAATTTTTCCCTCATAAAAAGAACTCAATCAAAATCCAATTTTCTAATCTACAAGAATGAAATGTTTGTTATGCTTAATATCTTTAGTTTAATCTGTATCTGTCTTAATTCTACCCTTTCTTCGAGTAGTTTTTTCTTCGGCAAATTGCCCGAGGCTTATGCCTTTTTCAATCCTATCGTAGATGTTATGCCTGTCATACCTGTACTATTTTTGCTCTTAGCCTTTGTTTGGCAAGCTGCTGTAAGTTTTCGATAAAATCTTTAATGCTCCGAAAAATTCATGATTTATCCGAAACAAATTTTCTAAAAATTTATAAGATCTTATAAATTTTACATTATGAACCCTCCATTCGAAAATAGAAATTCTTGTTCTTGTATTATATTGAATAATCGCACGGTGATAAATTTTGATCAACTTATTTCCTCGTTCTGACCTTCCAGTAAACAAGGACTTTCTAAAGACCCCACAATACCAAATAATGGATATGACCAAAAATACCAAAAATTTTTGGTAATGAAGGAATCAGAATCTTGCTTTTCTTATTATTATTACATTCTAAAAACAAAAAATTAGTAAAAATTACCTTTTTCAAGAAAAGACTTCATTTTCTTTTTTGTTTCTTTTTGGGGCACTATGGCAACATAGTGTATGTGATAAAAAATAGGCAATCTATTTCCCTTTTCAAAAAAAAATCTTGGAGATTGTGTAATGCTTACTCTCAAACTCTTTGTTTACACAGTAGTCATATTTTTTGTTTCTCTCTTCATCTTTGGATTCTTATCTAATGATCCGGGCCGTAATCCTGGACGTGAGGAATAAAAAAAAAGATCTTGAAAGTCTGAAGCGATCGAGGGGAGCGGAGAGAGAGGGATTCGAACCCTCGGTACAAATAACTCGTACAACGGATTAGCAATCTGTCGCTTTAGTCCACTCAGCCATCTCTCCCAATTCCAATTGAAAATTTTTTATGTGGTACAGGCGAAGTAAAAAAGATTAAATTGAAAAAACCTTACTTCCTTGATTTTCATTTTGTAAGAAAAGTCCATTCCCCCGGCCAGTACTTAACCAGGCCGGGTTATTCCATTACTTCTGATGAATCAATCATTTCATAGATCCAATGATTTCTTTTTTTTTTTATTATATCAAATCAAAGCTACTTGTTATTGAAGTTATTGAAGTAACAATAAAGACAATTTTTATCTCCATTCCAAGTGTAATTTCTTAGTATTAGTAATATAATACTATAGAAAATACTATAAAATATACTATAAAATATGAAAATGCAAGAATATTCAAATTAATAATTTTTTTTTTGAGTATTTATTAACTTAGTATTAAGTAGTATTTTGAATTAAGTAGTATTTTGAATTTTGAGTCTTTTTTCTCAATTTAGTTAATTATTTAACTGGAAAAAAGCACATACAGATATTAAATAATATAATATAAAAAATGAAACACACATATCTTATAACATATATAACATAACTCTTTTATTTGTTCAAGGGACATTGAACATTTAAGATCCAATTAATCCGAGTTCAAATTCAAAAATAGGTCAGTTGAAGGGGAAGTAAAAAAAAAATGAGGAATTCGTCGTGGTTATAGCCCAGCTTCAAAAATTCCTTCAATTTTGGACTGTCAGTAATGACTTATAACAAGTGAAAAATGAGACTTTTTGCTTTATTCTAATTTTATTAGAATTTGGTTATTTTAAAAAACTTTCTGTACTTCGCCTTCAAGTACCCTTGGTCCGGGAGGATGAAGTGTCAACGAGTCTGATGCTATTAAGATAGCATCTCATTCCTTTGTTCGACAAAAGATATATTCATATATAATAATGAATATGAAGCGGGTATAGTTTAGTGGTAAAAGTGTGATTCGTTCAATTAATAACTTTAAAAGTTAAGGGGTCTTTCGGTTTTTCATATTCCGATCAAAAAAAAACTTTATTTCCTAAAAAGAGTTTAATCCTTTTCCCCTCAATAGCATATTTGAGGAAAAATAGAAATTCTCACGATTTGTATCCAAAGTTCAATTGAAATTGAATAAAAGGGTTATAGAGTCACGAAGCATAATAAAAAAAATTGGATCAAATCTTCCAATTAATAAATATAAGTAAAGGATCTATGGATGAAGATAAAAAACATAAGTGCATTTCCAATCGTAACTAGATCTTCAATTTTTGTCTTGTATAAGCTAAGATTAAAGCCAAATAGCTAGAAAATGGTGGTTTTGGTTTACTAGAACCATCAGCATATTATTTTAGCTCGGTGGAAACTAAATTTAATTCTTTTCCTCAGGATCCCTCGAGTGGAAATAGGGAACGAAGTAACTAGATTAGACGGATTTGGGATAATAGAATCCCCCTTTTCTAGAGGGATCATCTAGAAAGCGAGTGGCTTTGGGTGTCTTTAATAAGAAAAGCTGACATAGATGTTATGGATCTCATTTTTGTTTCTGGGAATACATCAATTTTCCATAAAGGAGCCGAATGAAACAAAATTTTCATGTTCGGTTTTGAATTAGAGACGTTAAGAATGATAAATTAACGTCGACTATAACCCCTAGCCTTCCAAGCTAACGATGCGGGTTCGATTCCCGCTACCCGCCCCATATTCCTTAATTCTATATGCATCATCCATTCGAATATGGATTCTTTTTTTTTACCTAAAAAAATTTTTATTTTTTTTTTCTAAAAAAAAAAAAAGAGAAAGGGAGAATGCGAAAGAATTAAATAGGAATGAAAAGCGTCCATTGTCTAATGGATAGGACAGAGGTCTTCTAAACCTTTGGTATAGGTTCAAATCCTATTGGACGCAATTTTTTTCCATCTATTTTTAAAGTGGCGATACCAAGAAACCCCTTTTTTGAATGATTTGAATCAGAAATAATTCGCAAGAATAACTCTTGTTCTAACAATGGAATTAGAGTTATAAATTTATGCTTGTTCCTCAAGTAGAAACAGTTCAGTGTGCTCCTGAATAGCTTCCTTCAAAAAGGTTTCCGCTTCCTCGGTGAATGTCTTGGTAGAAGATACAATTTCTTGAAATTGAGGTTTATTCTTTTTTAAGTAGGTACGTAACTTAATGAGAAATTTCTTTATCTGCCCAATTTCTAAC